GCTAGCGTAGCTTAATACAAAGCATAACACTGAAGATGTTAAGATGGGCCCTGAGAAGCTCCGCGTGCATAAAGGCATGGTCCTGACCTTATTATCAGCTCTAACCCAACTTACACATGCAAGTCTCCGCAGTCCTGTGAGTACGCCCTTAATCCCCTGCCCGGGGACGAGGAGCGGGCATCAGGCACAAATTTTTAGCCCAAGACGCCTGGCCAAGCCACACCCCCAAGGGAATTCAGCAGTGATAAATATTAAGCCATGAGTGAAAACTTGACTCAGTCAGGGTTAAGAGGGCCGGTAAAACTCGTGCCAGCCACCGCGGTTAAACGAGAGGCCCTAGTTGATAGTACAACGGCGTAAAGGGTGGTTAAGGAAAGCAAACAATAAAGCCAAATGGCCCTTTGGCTGTCATACGCTTCTAGGTGCCCGAAGCCCGATATACGAAAGTAGCTTTAGAAAAGCCCACCTGACACCACGAAAACTGAGAAACAAACTGGGATTAGATACCCCACTATGCTCAGCCGTAAACCTAGATGTCCAACTACAATTAGACATCCGCCCGGGTACTACGAGCATTAGCTTGAAACCCAAAGGACCTGACGGTGCCTTAGACCCCCCTAGAGGAGCCTGTTCTAGAACCGATAACCCTCGTTAAACCTCACCACTTCTAGCCACCCCAGCCTATATACCGCCGTCGTCAGCTTACCCTGTGAAGGCAATAAAAGTAAGCAAAATGGGCACAACCCAGAACGTCAGGTCGAGGTGTAGCGTACGAAGCGGGAAGAAATGGGCTACATTTTCTATTATAGAACACTACGGATATGCAACATGAAATAGTGCTTGAAGGAGGATTTAGTAGTAAGAAGGAAACAGAGTGTCCTTTTGAACCCGGCTCTGAGGCGCGTACACACCGCCCGTCACTCTCCCCTGTCAAAATGCAATAAAGATACTTAACACCAAAGCGCTGACAAGGGGAGGCAAGTCGTAACATGGTAAGTGTACCGGAAGGTGCACTTGGATTAAATTCAGGGTGTGGCTGAGTCAGTCAAGCATCTCACTTACACCGAGAAGACATCCATGCAAATTGGATCGCCCTGAGCCAAACAGCTAGCTTAACTACTGATATAATTCAACAATATTTATAACAACATATGGCCTGACACCATAAACTAAACCATTTTTTTACCTAAGTACGGGAGACGGAAAAGGTTCAACCTAAAGCAATAGAGAAAGTACCGCAAGGGAAAGCTGAAAGAGAAATGAAACAACCCATATAAGCGCTAAGAAACAAAGACTAAACCTTGTACCTTTTGCATCATGATTTAGCCAGCACCCTCAAGCAAAGAGACCTTTAGTTTGAAACCCCGAAACCAGGTGAGCTACCCCGAGACAGCCTATATTATTTAGGGCTAACCCGTCTCTGTGGCAAAAGAGTGGGAAGAGCTCCGGGTAGAAGTGACAGACCTACCGAACCTGGTGATAGCTGGTTGTCTGAGAAATGGATAGAAGTTCAGCCTCATACGCCCCAGATCAACATGTATATTATTAAGATACTAAGGGAGATATATGAGAGTTAGTTGAAAGGGGTACAGCCCTTTTAACAAAGGATACAACCTTTACAGGAGGATAAAGATCATAATATATAAAACATACTGTTTTAGTGGGCCTAAAAGCAGCCACCTAAATAGAAAGCGTTAAAGCTCAGACAGAAGGAAGTTTATTATACCGATAAAAAATCTTATTCCCCTAATTATATCAGATCAACCCATGCCCACATGGAAGAGATTATGCTAGAATGAGTAACAAGAAGACCTGCACTTCTCCTTGCACAAGTGTAAGCCAGATCGGACAAACCACTGGAATTTAACGAACCCAACCCAAGAGGGCAATGTGAACAACAAAAATATCGAGAAGAATTCACAATTAGACTGATCGTTAACCCCACACTGGAGTGCCATTTTATAAAGGAAAGACTAAAAGGTGGGAAAGGAACTCGGCAAACACAAGCCTCGCCTGTTTACCAAAAACATCGCCTCCTGCAACTAAATTGAGTATAGGAGGTCCAGCCTGCCCAGTGACTACGGGTTCAACGGCCGCGGTATTTTGACCGTGCAAAGGTAGCGCAATCACTTGTCTCTTAAATAGAGACCTGTATGAATGGCTAGACGAGGGCTTAACTGTCTCCCCCACCAAGTCAGTGAAATTGATCTATCCGTGCAGAAGCGGGTATGACTATACAAGACGAGAAGACCCTTTGGAGCTTAAGGTACAAGTTTACCCACGTTAAACAACTCCATAAAAAGTAAGAACTTAGTGGCAAATAGAATTTTACCTTCGGTTGGGGCGACCACGGAGGAAAAACAAGCCTCCGAGTGGACTGGGGTAAACCCCTAAAGCTAATAGAAACATCTATAAGCCGCAGAATGTCTGACCAAAAATGATCCGACCCCAGGGGTCGATCAACGAACCAAGTTACCCTAGGGATAACAGCGCAATCCCCTCCCAGAGTCCATATCGACGAGGGGGTTTACGACCTCGATGTTGGATCAGGACATCCTAATGGTGCAGCCGCTATTAAGGGTTCGTTTGTTCAACGATTAAAGTCCTACGTGATCTGAGTTCAGACCGGAGCAATCCAGGTCAGTTTCTATCTGTAACGCTACTTTTCCTAGTACGAAAGGATTGGAAAAGAGGGGCCCATACTTAAGGCACGCCCCGCCCCAAATTAATGAAAACAAATAAATTAAGTAAAGGGAGGGCCAAAACCCCTGCCGTTCAAGATAAGGACATACTGGGGTGGCAGAGCATGGTAAATTGCGAAAGGCCTAAGCCCTTTAAGTCAGAGGTTCAAATCCTCTTCCCAGTTCATGCTAAATACCCTAATAAGCCACCTAATTAACCCCCTCGCCTATATTGTGCCCGTCCTATTAGCCGTAGCCTTCCTAACCCTTCTGGAGCGAAAGGTATTAGGATATATGCAATTACGTAAAGGCCCTAATGTGGTCGGACCTTATGGGCTACTACAACCTATTGCCGATGGAGTGAAACTGTTTATCAAAGAACCCATCCGCCCCTCTACTTCCTCCCCCTTCCTATTTTTAGCTACCCCTATTCTTGCACTGACCCTGGCCATAACGCTGTGAGCGCCCATGCCCATACCTTACCCCGTGATTGACCTTAACTTAGGAGTCTTATTTATTTTGGCCTTGTCAAGCCTTGCAGTATATTCTATCCTTGGGTCCGGATGAGCATCAAATTCAAAATACGCACTAATTGGCGCCCTCCGGGCGGTCGCCCAAACAATTTCATATGAAGTAAGCCTCGGGCTTATTCTCCTCTCAGTAATTGTCTTTTCTGGCGGCTATACTCTCCAAACATTTAATACGGCACAAGAAAGTATTTGACTACTACTCCCCGCATGACCCCTTGCCGCAATATGATATATCTCAACCCTAGCGGAGACTAACCGCGCACCATTTGATCTAACAGAGGGTGAATCAGAACTTGTGTCGGGCTTCAACGTAGAATATGCAGGAGGACCCTTTGCTTTATTTTTCCTAGCCGAGTATGCAAACATTTTATTAATAAATACCCTGTCCGCCGTATTATTTATGGGGACATCACACTTTCCGGGCATGCCAGAATTAACAACAATTGGCCTAATAGTCAAAGCCGCACTATTATCTGTAGTATTCCTATGAGTCCGGGCTTCTTATCCACGATTTCGGTATGATCAACTCATGCACCTAGTATGAAAGAATTTTCTTCCTCTAACACTAGCACTTGTATTATGACACATTTCCCTTCCCATCGCGATGGCAGGCCTCCCCCCACAATTCTAGCCCGGGAACTGTGCCCGAATGCCCAGGGACCACTTTGATAGAGTGGCTAATAGGGGCTAAAATCCCCTCAGTTCTTAGAAAGAAGGGAGTCGAACCCATGCCCAAGAGATCAAAACTCTTAGTGCTTCCTCTACACCACTTTCTAAGATGGGGTCAGCTAATTAAGCTTTCGGGCCCATACCCCGAACATGACGGTTAAAATCCCTCCTCCATCAATGAACCCTTACGTACTTACAACCCTATTGTCCAGCCTAGGATTAGGAACCACTCTAACGTTTGCTAGCTCCCACTGACTACTGGCTTGAATAGGGTTAGAAATTAATACTTTGGCAATTATTCCCCTAATGGCACAACACCACCACCCCCGCGCGGTGGAAGCAGCCACAAAGTACTTTCTAACCCAAGCCACCGCAGCAGCTATGATTTTGTTTGCAAGCATAACAAATGCCTGAATCACAGGGGGGTGGGACATGGTTAATATATCAAACCCCATTGCCAGCGCAATAGTCATCGCCGCCCTAGCGCTTAAAATTGGACTAGCACCTATACACTTCTGAATACCTGAGGTTTTACAGGGGTTAGATCTTTTAACCGGACTAATTTTGTCCACCTGACAAAAACTTGCTCCACTTGCTCTCATTATTCAAACAGCCCAAGCTATCGACCCTCTACTGCTGACAACCCTGGGCCTGTTATCCACACTAGTCGGCGGTTGAGGAGGGCTAAACCAGACCCAGCTCCGGAAAATTTTAGCCTACTCCTCAATTGCACATATAGGCTGAATAATTATTGTTCTCCAATATGCCCCCCAGCTCACCCTCCTCGCACTACTAACATATATCTTTATGACATCCGCGGCCTTCCTTACCCTAAAAGTCTCTTCCGCCACGAAGATTAGTACCCTTGCAATTATCTGATCAAAAAGTCCTGTCTTAACAGCAACCACTGCCTTAGTATTACTATCATTGGGGGGTTTGCCTCCTCTTACAGGCTTTATGCCAAAGTGACTTATTTTACAAGAGTTGGCGAAACAGGACCTCCCCCTTACCGCAACAGTCATGGCTCTCGCAGCCCTCCTCAGCCTGTACTTCTACTTACGACTCTGCTATGCAATGACCCTCACCATTTCTCCTAACACTGTTAATTCAGCCACCCCCTGACGGGTCCAAACAACTCAAGCCTCTCTCCCCCTGGCACTAACTACTACGCTAGCGCTGGGCCTTCTTCCCATAACTCCAGCTATCATAATGCTAGTCACCTAGGGGCTTAGGATAACATTAGACCAAGAGCCTTCAAAGCTCTAAGCAGAAGTGAAAATCTTCTAGCCCCTGATAAGACCTACAAGAGTCTATCTTGCATTTTCTAATTGCAAATCAAATGTTTTTGTTAAACTAAGGCCTTTCTAGATGGGAAGGCCTCGATCCTACAAACTCTTAGTTAACAGCTAAGCGCTCAAGCCAGCGAGCATCCATCTACTTTTCCCGCCGCGGCCTAGTAAGGCGGGAAAAGCCCCGGCAGGGTATTATTCTGCGTTTTTGGATTTGCAATCCAACGTGACACTTCACCACGAGGCTTTGATAGGGAGAGGACTTAAACCTCTGTCTTCGGGGCTACAACCCACCGCCTGAACGCTCGGCTACCCTACCTGTGGCAATTACACGCTGATTCTTTTCTACAAATCACAAAGACATTGGTACCCTCTATCTTGTATTCGGTGCCTGAGCAGGAATGGTAGGGACCGCTTTAAGCCTCCTAATTCGGGCCGAATTAAGCCAACCCGGATCACTCCTAGGCGATGACCAAATTTATAATGTTATCGTTACCGCCCATGCCTTCGTTATAATTTTCTTTATAGTAATGCCAATTCTTATTGGGGGATTCGGAAATTGACTCGTCCCCTTAATGATTGGCGCACCTGATATAGCATTCCCACGAATGAATAACATAAGTTTCTGGCTTCTTCCTCCATCGTTCCTTCTACTATTAGCCTCTTCTGGCGTTGAGGCCGGGGCTGGAACAGGGTGAACAGTATACCCCCCACTCGCAGGCAACCTAGCCCACGCAGGGGCATCAGTAGATCTAACAATCTTCTCACTACATCTGGCAGGTGTCTCATCAATTTTAGGGGCAGTAAACTTTATTACCACAATTATTAATATAAAACCCCCAGCCATTTCCCAATACCAAACACCCCTCTTCGTATGGGCCGTACTTGTAACCGCCGTCCTTCTTCTCTTATCACTACCAGTGCTAGCAGCCGGAATCACGATGCTTCTTACAGATCGAAATCTTAACACCACATTCTTTGACCCGGCAGGGGGAGGAGACCCCATTTTATACCAACACCTGTTCTGATTCTTTGGCCACCCAGAGGTTTATATCTTAATTTTACCCGGATTTGGTATTATTTCACATGTCGTAGCCTACTACGCCGGCAAAAAAGAACCATTTGGCTATATAGGAATGGTCTGAGCTATAATGGCTATTGGCCTTCTTGGGTTCATCGTCTGAGCCCACCATATATTCACTGTTGGAATAGACGTAGACACCCGTGCCTACTTTACATCTGCTACAATAATTATTGCCATCCCTACCGGTGTAAAAGTATTTAGCTGACTTGCTACACTTCACGGCGGCTCTATTAAATGAGAGACCCCTATATTATGAGCCCTGGGCTTTATTTTCCTTTTTACGGTGGGTGGACTAACAGGAATTGTTCTAGCTAATTCATCTCTTGATATTGTTCTTCATGATACTTACTACGTAGTAGCCCATTTCCATTATGTACTATCAATAGGCGCTGTATTTGCCATCATGGCAGCCTTCGTTCACTGATTCCCACTATTTTCAGGATACACCCTAAATGATACTTGAACAAAAATCCACTTCGGGGTAATATTTATTGGTGTTAACCTCACATTCTTTCCACAACACTTCCTAGGCCTAGCAGGAATGCCACGGCGATACTCTGATTACCCAGACGCCTATGCTCTATGAAATACAGTCTCATCTATCGGATCACTTATTTCCTTGGTGGCAGTAATCATGTTTCTGTTTATTTTATGAGAAGCCTTTGCTGCCAAACGAGAAGTATCCTCAGTAGAACTAACTACAACAAACGTAGAATGACTCCACGGTTGTCCCCCACCATATCACACATTTGAGGAACCGGCATTTGTGCAAGTTCAATCAAACTAACGAGAAAGGGAGGAATTGAACCCCCATGTACTGGTTTCAAGCCAGTCACATAACCACTCTGTCACTTTCTTCTAGAGACATTAGTAAAATATGAATATTACATCACCTTGTCGAGGTGAAATTGCTGGTTAAACCCCAGCATGTCTTATCCAAGATTTAATGGCACATCCCACGCAACTAGGATTCCAAGACGCGGCATCACCCGTTATAGAAGAACTTCTTCACTTCCATGACCACGCCCTAATAATTGTATTTCTAATTAGCACTTTAGTACTTTATATTATTGTCGCAATGGTCTCAACTAAACTTACCAATAAATATATTCTAGACTCTCAAGAAATCGAAATTGTATGAACGGTCTTACCGGCTGTCATTCTAGTTTTAATTGCCCTCCCCTCCCTTCGTATTTTATACCTTATAGACGAAATTAATGACCCCCACCTAACAATTAAAGCCATAGGACACCAATGGTACTGAAGCTACGAGTACACAGACTACGAAGACCTAGGATTTGACTCCTACATAATTCCAACCCAAGACCTCACACCAGGCCAGTTCCGGCTCCTAGAAACGGATCATCGAATGGTGGTTCCAATAGAATCACCGGTTCGTGTGCTGGTATCAGCCGAAGATGTACTACATTCTTGAGCCGTCCCATCTTTAGGTGTAAAAATAGACGCGGTTCCCGGACGATTAAACCAAACTGCCTTTATTGCCTCACGCCCCGGTGTATTTTATGGACAATGCTCCGAAATCTGTGGCGCCAACCACAGCTTTATGCCTATTGTAGTTGAAGCCGTCCCACTAGAACACTTTGAAAGTTGATCCTCATTAATACTAGAAGACGCCTCACTAGAAAGCTAATTATTGGACAAAGCGTTGGCCTTTTAAGCCAAAGTTTGGTGACTACCGACCACCTCTAGTGAAATGCCTCAACTTAACCCCAGCCCCTGATTCGCAATTCTAGTATTTTCATGGGTCGTTTTCCTCACCGTTATTCCGACCAAAGTCCTAAACCACACAGCACCAAATGAACCAACCCCAATAAATGAAGAAAAACATAAAACTGAGCCCTGAAACTGACCATGATAGTAAGTTTTTTCGATCAATTTGCAAGCCCGTCCTTCCTGGGAATCCCACTTATTGCCGTTGCAATTGCACTCCCATGAGTGCTATTCCCAACTCCCCCATCCCGATGAATAAATAATCGACTTATTACTATTCAAACGTGATTTATTAACCGATTTACTAATCAACTAATAATACCCCTAAATACAGGGGGACATAAATGAGCCCTACTACTGGCCTCATTAATAGTATTCCTTATCACAATTAATATACTAGGCCTTCTACCATACACCTTTACACCCACAACACAACTATCATTAAATATAGGACTAGCTGTGCCACTATGACTTGCAACAGTAATTATTGGAATGCGAAACCAACCAACAGTTGCTCTCGGTCACCTACTACCGGAGGGAACCCCAATCCCCTTAATCCCTGTATTAATTATCATCGAGACAATTAGCCTGTTCATCCGACCACTGGCATTAGGAGTCCGACTTACAGCCAATTTAACTGCAGGTCACCTATTGATTCAACTTATCGCCACCGCTGTATTTGTGCTATTACCCCTAATACCAACAGTAGCCATCCTCACCGCCGCCGTCCTTTTCCTCTTAACACTTCTGGAAGTTGCGGTGGCAATAATTCAAGCCTACGTATTTGTGCTACTCCTAAGCCTCTACCTGCAAGAAAACGTTTAATGGCCCACCAAGCACATGCATATCATATGGTTGATCCAAGCCCATGACCACTAACCGGAGCCGTCGGTGCTCTACTAATAACATCCGGCCTAGCAATCTGGTTTCACTTCCACTCAGTAACGCTAATAACCCTCGGCCTTATTCTTCTGCTTCTCACAATATTTCAATGATGACGGGATGTTATTCGAGAGGGGACCTTTCAAGGCCACCACACCCCACCAGTACAAAAAGGCCTACGCTACGGAATAATCCTATTCATTACTTCTGAAGTATTCTTCTTTCTAGGTTTCTTTTGAGCCTTTTACCACTCAAGTTTAGCACCAACGCCTGAACTAGGGGGGTGTTGACCTCCCACAGGAGTCACTACGTTAGACCCGTTCGAAGTCCCACTCCTCAATACAGCCGTGCTACTAGCATCTGGCGTAACGGTTACCTGAGCCCACCACAGCATCATAGAGGGTGAACGAAAACAGGCTATCCAATCCTTAGCACTCACAATTCTTCTAGGATTTTACTTCACTGCCCTTCAGGCAATAGAGTACTACGAAGCACCTTTCACAATTGCAGACGGTGTATACGGTTCTACATTCTTCGTAGCCACAGGCTTCCATGGACTCCATGTTATTATTGGCTCAACCTTCCTGGCCGTCTGCCTTCTCCGCCAAATTCAATACCACTTTACATCTGAACATCATTTCGGCTTTGAAGCCGCCGCCTGGTACTGACACTTCGTTGACGTAGTATGATTATTCCTTTACGTATCAATTTATTGATGAGGCTCATATCTTTCTAGTATTAAAGTTAGTACAAGTGACTTCCAATCATTTAGTCTTGGTTAAATCCCAAGGAAAGATAATGAACCTAATTACAACTATCTTCGCTATTACAGCAGCCTTGTCATCAATTTTAGCAGTTGTATCTTTCTGACTACCACAAATGAATCCAGACGCAGAGAAACTCTCGCCCTACGAGTGCGGCTTTGATCCACTAGGATCCGCCCGATTACCTTTCTCACTACGATTCTTTTTAGTAGCAATTCTGTTCCTCTTATTTGACTTAGAAATTGCTCTGCTCCTTCCCCTGCCTTGAGGAGATCAACTCCACAACCCAACCGGAACATTCTTTTGAGCTACTACAGTTCTAATTCTCCTAACCCTCGGATTAGTTTACGAATGAACCCAAGGGGGCCTAGAGTGAGCAGAATAGGGAGTTAGTCCAAAAAAGACCTTTGATTTCGGCTCAGAAGATCGTGGTTTAAGTCCACGACTCCCTTATGACACCAGTACATTTTAGCTTTAGCTCAGCCTTTATTCTAGGGCTTATAGGACTAGCATTTCACCGCACACATCTTCTCTCCGCATTACTGTGCCTAGAGGGAATAATACTCTCACTATTTATTGCGCTAGCCTTATGAGCAATACAATTTGAATCAACAAGCTTCTCTACCGCACCTATACTACTTCTGGCTTTCTCCGCTTGCGAGGCAAGCACGGGTCTTGCACTCCTAGTAGCCACAGCCCGCACCCACGGTACCGACCGACTACAAAACCTTAATCTTCTACAATGCTAAAGGTATTAGTTCCCACAGTCATGTTATTTCCAACAATTTGATTAACCTCCCCTAAATGATTATGGACAGCCACAACTGCCCATGGCCTCTCAATTGCCCTTATTAGCCTTTCATGGCTTAAGTGAACATCAGAGACTGGGTGAACCGCGTCTAATCTATACCTAGCGACAGATCCTCTCTCTACCCCCCTTCTGGTATTAACATGCTGGCTCCTCCCCTTAATAATTCTAGCCAGCCAGAATCACGTCAATTCTGAGCCAATTAACCGACAGCGCCTCTATATTATGCTTCTTACCTCACTCCAAACTTTCCTCATTATAGCATTCGGCGCCACAGAAATTATCATGTTCTATATTATATTTGAAGCCACGCTTATCCCAACCCTTATTATTATTACCCGATGGGGTAATCAGACTGAACGCCTCACCGCAGGAACCTATTTTCTATTTTATACCTTAGCAGGCTCCTTGCCACTTTTAGTTGCTCTCCTCCTGCTCCAACAATCTACGGGGACTTTGTCCATGTTAATGATTCAATACGCTCAGCCAATATTGCTTAACTCCTGAGGCCATAAAATCTGATGGGCAGGGTGTTTAATTGCCTTTCTAGTAAAAATACCACTGTATGGGGTACACCTATGACTGCCAAAAGCTCATGTAGAGGCCCCTATTGCAGGGTCTATGGTACTAGCAGCTGTTCTGCTTAAACTCGGAGGCTACGGAATAATGCGAATAATAATTATGCTAGACCCCCTCTCTAAAGAATTAATTTATCCTTTTATTATTTTAGCTCTATGAGGCATTATCATGACCGGATCTATTTGTCTACGACAGACAGACCTCAAGTCACTAATTGCCTACTCATCTGTAAGCCATATAGGACTTGTAGCAGGGGGCATTTTAATTCAAACCCCATGAGGCTTCTCAGGCGCAATCATTTTAATAATTGCCCATGGGCTAGTATCCTCTATGTTATTTTGCCTGGCCAACACAGCTTATGAACGAACTCATAGCCGGACCATAATTCTTGCCCGGGGCCTACAAGTAATTTTTCCACTAACAGCAGTGTGATGATTTATTGCCAACCTAGCCAACCTAGCACTACCGCCCCTCCCCAACCTAATAGGGGAGCTCATAATTATCACAACCCTATTTAACTGATCCCCCTGAACCATTGCACTCACAGGACTAGGAACATTAATTACCGCAAGCTACTCCCTTTACATGTTCTTAATGTCTCAACGCGGCCCAGCACCAAGCCATGTCATAAAACTGCCCCCCTTCCACACCCGAGAACACCTATTAATAGCCCTTCACCTTATTCCAGTAATTCTCCTTGTAACAAAGCCAGAACTCATATGAGGCTGATGTTACTAGTAAGTATAGTTTAATCAAAATATTAGATTGTGATTCTAAAGACGGGAGTTAAAACCCCCTTACTCACCAAGGAAGGACAGACATCAGTAAGTACTGCTAATCCTTATGCACCGAGGTTAAAATCCTCGGCTTCCTTACGCTCCTGAAGGATAACAGTTCATCCATTGGTCTTAGGAACCAAAGACTCTTGGTGCAAATCCAAGCGGGAACTATGAATTTAGTAGCCCTAATCATGTCATCCTCACTTATTTTAGTTCTCACGGTCCTTATGTTCCCTCTACTAATGACGCTAAGCCCAAAGCCCCAAAAGTCGGAATGAGCGGGTACACATGTTAAAACTGCCGTTAGTACCGCATTTTTTATTAGCTTATTGCCACTTATAATTTTTCTTGACCAAGGGGTAGAAAGCGTTACCACAAACTGACAATGAATGAATACACAATTATTCGACGCAAATATCAGCTTTAAATTTGACCATTACTCCCTTATTTTTACTCCTATCGCCCTATACGTTACCTGATCAATTTTAGAGTTTGCATTATGATATATGCACTCGGACCCATACATAAACCGGTTCTTCAAATATTTACTATTATTTCTGGTGGCTATAATTACCCTTGTCACAGCCAATAACATATTTCAATTATTTATTGGCTGGGAGGGAGTAGGCATTATGTCTTTTTTACTGATCGGCTGATGACACGGGCGGGCAGACGCCAACACAGCAGCCCTCCAAGCTGTTATTTATAACCGCGTCGGGGATATTGGACTAATTTTAGCCATAGCCTGGTTCGCAATCAACCTAAACTCCTGAGAAATTCAACAAATCTTCTTTTTATCCAAAAACTTTGACATAACAGTCCCCCTAGTAGGACTCATCCTTGCAGCAACAGGAAAATCGGCCCAGTTCGGCCTACATCCCTGGCTCCCTTCTGCCATAGAGGGCCCCACACCAGTGTCAGCCCTACTTCACTCTAGCACCATGGTTGTTGCCGGAATCTTCCTACTAATTCGCCTTCACCCCCTTATAGAGAATAATAAGCTAGCCCTAACAATCTGCCTATGCCTAGGAGCACTAACCACTTTATTTACAGCCACTTGTGCCCTAACCCAAAATGACATTAAGAAAATTGTAGCTTTCTCAACATCAAGTCAACTTGGACTAATAATAGTCACGATTGGCCTAAATCAACCACAGCTAGCATTTCTTCATATTTGTACACACGCGTTCTTTAAGGCTATATTATTCTTATGCTCGGGGTCAATTATTCACAGTCTAAATGATGAACAAGACATCCGGAAAATAGGGGGACTCCATAAACTCATGCCCGCCACCTCAGCTTACCTCACAATTGGTAGCCTTGCACTAACGGGTACTCCCTTTCTAGCCGGGTTCTTCTCAAAAGATGCCATTATTGAAGCCCTAAACACCTCTTATCTTAACGCCTGAGCCCTAACCCTAACACTAATTGCCACCTCATTCACCGCAGTATACAGCTTCCGAGTCGTATATTTTGTAACCATGGGGTCCCCCCGATTTTTACCATTATCCCCTATCAACGAAAACAACCCCCTAGTGATTAATCCAATCAAACGGCTTGCCTGAGGAAGCATCGTTGCAGGGCTTGTAATTACATATAACTTCCTCCCCTTAAAAACACCCGTTATAATAATACCCATCACCTTAAAACTGGCAGCCCTTATTGTGACGATCATCGGACTTTTAATTGCTATAGAACTTGCAGCCATAACTAATAAACAAATCAAAATTACCCCTACCGCTCCCACACACCACTTCTCAAACATACTGGGCTATTTCCCTGCACTGATTCACCGACTCTCTCCAAAAGCCAACCTGGCTTTAGGGCAATCAGCCGCCACCAAGCTGGATCAAACATGATTTCAGACCACAGGACCAAAAGGACTAGCGCTCGCCCAAATAACAATGGCAAAAATGCTGAATGATATCCAGCTGGGAATAATTAAAACATATCTAACCATCTTCCTTTTAACCATAACCTTGGCAGTCCTCTTAGTCCTTATTTAAACTGCCCGAAGGCTGCCACGACTCAACCCCCGAGTAAGCTCCAGTACCACAAGCAGTGTTAAAAGCAACACTCAGGCACAAATAACCAACATCGCACCCCCAGATGAGTATATCATAGCTACACCACCAACATCCCCCCGCAGTGTAGAAAACTCTTTCAGCCCGTCGATAATTACCCAAGAACCTTCATATCACCCCCCTCAAAATAATCCGGCTATCAAAGCAACACCTAGTACATAAATTAAGACGTACCCGGCCACCGAACGACTCCCCCAGGCCTCTGGAAAAGGCTCAGCAGCTAAGGCTGCCGAGTAAGCAAACACCACAAGCATTCCCCCTAAGTAAATTAAGAACAGAACTAGCGATAGAAAAGACCCCCCACAACCAACTAATACTCCACACCCAACCCCCGCCGCCACTACTAAACCTAAAGCAGCAAAATAAGGCGTTGGATTGGACGCAACAGCGATTAATCCCACAATTAAAGCTACCAATAATAAAAACACAAGATAGGTCATAATTCCTGCTCAGACTTTAACCGAGACCAATGACTTGAAGAACCACCGTTGTAATTCAACTACAGGAACAATAATGGCAAGCCTACGAAAAACCCACCCCCTAATAAAAATCGCTAACGATGCACTAGTTGACCTCCCAACACCATCTAATATTTCAGTAATATGAAACTTTGGATCCCTCCTAGGATTATGTTTAATTACCCAAATTCTGACAGGACTATTTTTAGCCATACACTACACCTCTGACATCTCAACCGCATTTTCATCAGTGACCCACATCTGCCGAGACGTTAACTATGGCTGACTTATCCGAAGTCTACACGCTAACGGAGCATCATTCTTCTTCATCTGTATTTATATACACATTGCCCGAGGCCTATACTACGGGTCATACCTTTATAAAGAAACCTGAAATATTGGTGTAGTTCTACTCCTTTTAGTTATAATAACCGCCTTCGTCGGCTATGTACTTCCATGGGGCCAAATATCTTTTTGAGGGGCCACAGTAATTACAAATCTATTATCCGCAGTACCTTATATAGGAGACACCCTTGTTCAATGAATCTGAGGGGGCTTCTCGGTTGACAACGCAACACTGACACGATTCTTCGCCTTCCACTTCCTCCTACCTTTTGTTATCGCCGGCGCAACCATCCTACACTTACTGTTTCTACACGAAACCGGATCAAACAACCCGGCCGGACTGAACTCCGATGCGGATAAAATTTCCTTCCACCCATACTTCTCATACAAAGACCTTCTTGGCTTCGTGCTAATACTATTAGCTCTCACATCCTTAGCACTATTCTCTCCCAACCTATTAGGTGACTCAGAAAATTTTATCCCAGCGAACCCTCTAGTCACTCCCCCACATATCCAGCCTGAATGATATTTTTTATTTGCCTATGCTATCCTACGGTCTATTCCAAATAAACTAGGAGGGGTTCTCGCACTATTATTTAGTATTCTTGTGCTACTGGTCGTGCCCATTCTACACACATCTAAACAACGAGGACTAACCTTCCGACCTATGACCCAATTTCTGTTCTGAACCCTGGTGGCAGATATACTTATCCTAACATGAATCGGAGGCATGCCCGTAGAACATCCATATATTGTTATTGGCCAAGCCGCATCGATTCTATACTTTGCACTTTTCCTTATTCTTGTCCCGCTAGCAGGATGAGTGGAAAATAAAGCACTGAAATGAGCTTGCCCTAGTAGCTTAGCTTAAAAGCATCGGTCTTGTAATCCGAAGATCGAGGGTTAAATCCCCTCCTAGCGCCCAGAAAAGAGAGATTTTAACTCCCACCCCTGGCTCCCAAAGCCAGAATTCTAAGTTAAACTATCTTCTGCCAGTAACCTATATGGTTACTATAATATATGTACTGTGTTAGTACATATATATGTATTATCACCATTCATTTATTTTAACCTAAAAGCAAGTACTAACGTCTAAGACGTACATACGCAAATCGTTAAAACTCACAAATAATTTATTTTAAGCTGGGAAATAGGTTTTTCCCCTACAAATGGCTCTCACATTTTTCCTTGAAATAAACAACTAAGGTTTAGTTTAAACATATTAATGTAGTAAGAGACCACCAACCGGTTCATATAAGGCATACTATTAATGATAGAATCAGGGACACAAAATGTGGGGGTTGCACACTGTGAATTATTCCTTGCATCTGGTTCCTATTTCAGGTCCATACTGATAAGACTCCACCCTCTATTAATTATACTGGCATCTGATTAATGGTGTAATTACATACTCCTCGTTACCCAACATGCCGAGCGTTCATTTATATGCATAGGGGTTCTCTTTTTTGGTTTCCTTTCATCTTGCATTTCAGAGTGTAAACACAAATGATATATAAGGTGGTGTCCTTCCTTGCATGAATTAAACTAGGTTCATTATTAAAAGACATAACTTAAGAATTACATATTACTCTATCAAGTGCATAACATATTATCCTTTCTTCAACTTACCCTTATATATATGCCCCCCCTTTTGGCTTTTGCGCGACAAACCCCCCTACCCCCTACGCTCACAGAATCCTGTATTCCTTGTCAAACCCCGAAACCAAGGAAGGCCCAAGAGCGTGCCAGCTAACAAGTTGAAATATGGGTTAGCCATCCGCGTTATATATATATATATACGTGTCATATCGACCCATCACAATAAATATTTCCGAAAAATTAGCCTAAAAAACTCTGCTAAATTTATCACTGAGTTCCTCAATGCTAAAAAATCCAACAATATTTAACC